CAGAATTGTCTAAACCCCTTTTCTTGTTATGTTCGTTAGGTTCAAGTCTGACGAGAATAATATTCTACGACTAACAATTCATTTATTTTTAAACCGATCCATTTATTATCTATTATTTGATTTACTAAGCCTTTATATTGGAATGAGTCAATAGTCAAATGGTTTGGCACTCCTTCCTGAGGAGATGAAGCAATATAATTTTGAATCAGAGCTTTTGATCTTTGTTTATCCTTCGTAGTAATAATATCTCGGGGTTTGCAACGATAACTTGGTATATCCACTATATGACCATTAACTAAAATATGTCTATGGTTAACTAATTGCCTGGCTCCGGGAATGGTCGAAGCCATACCCAACCGAAAAAGGATATTATCCAACCGCATTTCAAGTAGTTGTAGTAAAACCTGGCCTGTTGACCCTTTGGCTTTTCCAGCGATATGCACATATCTAAGTAATTGTCGCTCTGTCAGACCATAATGAAAACGCAATTTCTGTTTTTCTTCTAAACGAATACGATATTGTGATCTTTTCCCGGAACGCAATGGGTTTTTAAGATCACTTCCGGATCTAGGTCTTTTACTAGTTAATCCCGGTAAAGCCCCCAGACGGCGTATTTTTTTGAAACGAGGTCCTCGGTAACGAGACATAAAGTAAAGACTCCTTTTTATTTTATTGAAATTTCATTCATTTTACAGAAGAAATCAAAATTAAGACTGAACTAAAGAATAAACAAAGCAAAGCGAAATCTATATAGAATGAAATGTATTGTGTTAATATCCAGATTTTTTGTTGTATATATATATATATAGAAAGAAGATTAAGGCTAGAAAGAAGATTAAGGCTCTGTTTTATGATTTATTATATATATAAAATATAAATCTAAATTGGATCTAATCAACTTTTTTTTAGAATTACCACGACATAATAGATTAGTGACTCAACGTTTGTAGAAATGGAGAGGAGAAATTCTCAATTATGGAAAAATCGATAGAGAAAAAAGCCGGCTATCGGACTCGAACCGATGACCATCGCATTACAAATGCGATGCTCTAACCTCTGAGCTAAGCGGGCTCACATAACAGAAATAATGCATAGGAATTCAAGAGACTACCAGATCCCCGCTATTAGCTATAAAGTTCGTATGAACTATATATATATTTAATATAAACTATTTAATATAAACTATATATTATATATTCTAGTTCATAATTCTATCCATTATAACTAATAAAAAAATATAAAATTAATATGCAAATTAATATTAATAATATATTTATAATAATATATTTAATAAATAAATAGAATAATATGACTAAATAGAATTCTATTCTAATAATGTAACAGATCTAATAATGTAACAGAAATAAAATATCTGACTAATTTCAATTTTATTATTATACATAATAATTATTGATGATTTACATTGCTGTTATTTTTATATTTAGCCTATTTCGAATTTACACTTAATTTAATATATATATTAAATATATATTTTTTACATTCCATTCTATAAATAAACTATAATAAATTTCTATAAATAAACTATAATAAATTCGAAAAAAAAAGAAATTTTTTATAATAATTTATAATAATAAGATATTGAAAATACCAAAAAATTGGAATTCCTTTTTTAGATTTGAGAATAGTTATAACAAATAAGGTTAATTATATTCATATTATAGCGGATCAGTCCTAAGAAAAGTATAAAATTAGGATAAAGATACAACAATAAAAATTATAATCAGACATTCCTCTGATTTCGTTCGAAAAAGGATGAAGATAGGACAAAAAAAACAATAAGGAAGAATATCGACCCTTCCAGTATTCCAAAGCACACTCTAAAAATAAAAGGGAAGGGGGACGTATATATATGTGGTATATACCTCTCTATATTGAATTGTGGATACATCAATGATAGAATCATTTCTGATTGAAACAAAGATGATTCATACAATAGAGATGGAACGAGAGGGGATAGCCAAAAAAATAAAATAGGCATACACAATTTTTTAATATAGGAATCATTATATAATGAACTCAATGGTTCCAAGATAAATGAAAAAGTTGGGTAAAATTACAACTGGATCCTTGTCTAAAAGGGGGATATGGCGAAATTGGTAGACGCTACGGACTTGATTGGATTGAGCCTTAGTATGGAAACCTGCTAAGTGAAAACTTCCAAATTCAGAGAAACCCTGGAACTAAAAATGGGCAATCCTGAGCCAAATCTTTATGTTTTGAAAAACAAGGGTTTAAAAAAGAGAATAAAAAAGGATAGGTGCAGAGACTCAATGGAAGCTGTTCTAACGAATGGAGTTGACTACGTTGCGTTGGTAACTCAAATTCTTCTATAACAAAAAATGATTAATCGGACGAGAATAAAGAGAGAGTCCCATTCTACATGTCAATAGCGACAACAATGAAATTTATAGTAAGAGGAAAATCCGTCGACTTTAGAAATCGTGAGGGTTCAAGTCCCTCTATCCCCAGTAAAAAGCCC